ATCCCGCTTTCAGATAAAAATTTATATAGAATCTTTGAAAAAGACTTTTTTTCATACTTCATAAAAAAGAAAAAGACTTACTGTCTTTAGGATCTGATGCTACACCGCTGCTCAATACCTTAGAGGATCCACTCTATTACATAAGTAGATTCCTAAGATTTATCTCATATTATGTATTATGATATAAATAAACAGCTCTTGTTGTATCGGTCCAAAACCTTTCCAATTGATCTTTACGGTGCTTCCTCTATCAATTAAATCTTTTTTTATCCATAGAAAAGAAAGTATTTAGGCATATCTAGTCTTCACTTCATATTTCGATCCATGAAGTTTATTTATTTGCTACAGCTGATAAAAAATCGTTTTGGACGATGCTTATGTAGAAAGCCCTTTTTTTTGTGTTTCTAGTATTTCATTGACTAGCTGTTCGTTCTTTTTTTCTATAGTGGAGATAGTCGCACGTAATGACAGATCACAGCCATATTATTAAAAGCTTGTGGTAAAAAGGGGTTTCGTTCTAATGCCCGAAAATAATATTCTAAAGCTTTGGTATGTTCCCCATTACTTGTGTGGATAAGGCCTATATTATATAGTATGTAACTTCGATCATAGGGGTCAATTTCTAGTCGCATAGCTTCATAATAATTCTGTAATGCTTCCGCATAATTTCCTTCAGATTGAGCCGACATCCGTTACGGTCGTCATTCGCTTTAACGAATTCTCCGTTTCAGAACCGTATGTGAGATTTTCATCTCATACGGCTCCTCCTTTAGGTGCATAATGAAAATAAGAAATATATGGAAAAATTTGATGTCATTATGAACTAAGCGGGGCTATTGTTTTTACAATAAATCCCTAGCCAACCTTCTTGTAAAAGATCTTTTCTTACTACCAAGTGTATTCATACTAGATAAAAATAAAAAAGGAAACTCTAAAAATTTCTTTGTTCTCAACGCCCCTAAATTTCCAGGAATTAGTCACTTCAACAGTCTTCAATGGTTATACGGGTATCCAAAGTACGGACGAGATGGATGTTTATTGTTCCAACCATTTTAATTAGTCCCAATCCCAAAGAAGAAGAAGAAAGAAAAGGAATCATTTTGAAGAAAGTTTTCGTGTTGTTGATTTCTCGGCGTAGTGCTTCTTCCCCTGTGCCTCCTATTCGTATATTGTATTAGTCTAGTAGGATTGATCTGTAATACGGGAACCATAGGTAAAAACCTTTTGCTCAATACTAGAATTCACAATTGAAGCATCTAAGGCTGCATTAATCGTGGATACATGACAGAAGGGATTGCTTTTTTTATATTATAAACTTCACCTTCAAAAGCGTAGATTTTTTTCAATACTTGTTTTTTTCTATTCCAAATCGGTGAGAAAAAAAAAATAATGATAATCAAATCGCACCATCTCTGTAATAAGTAAATGCCTCTTTTTCTCCGGAAGTTGTCGGAATGACTCGTAATAAGATATCGGCTACAATTGTAAAGGTTTTATCAATAAAATTTCCATTTATACGCGATCTTGGCATAGGTAGTAATCCATTCTATAACTCTTTTTATTTACTTTACCTTTTCTTTTGTGAGAAAATTTTCTCACAAACAAAGGAATTTTTATAGTACGAACTAACATAAAAGCGGACTCGTTTTTTATAAAAAAATATTCTATCTACTTCCAATTTTTTCGGTCAAAAAAGGTATCTATTAACCATTAACCATAATCTAAAAAACGATGAATAACTCGCTATTCACCCAGGTACTCAGTCATAATCCTGATGTCGGAGAGATGGCCGAGTGGTTGAAGGCGTAACATTGGAACTGTTATGTAGACTTTTGTTTACCGAGGGTTCGAATCCCTCTCTTTCCGTACTTTCAACTAAATCAACAATCTTACGTGATTGACCACAATGTATCAAATCAAATAAAAAAGAATAGATATAAAATCTATATTTCTTTGATATGGAAAATGCTGGGAAGAGCAAACAAGGGATCCAAACCTCCCTACCAATCTATGATACATGAATAGGAAAAAGATTACCCGACAAAATCCCTTACCTTGTGCCTTTTTATTTTTAATCAAAAAAGAGGGCAAAGGGGAGTTGTCCGAACTCTTGTTTTTAGTTATTTTTTTTACTTAACTTAGGTTTTTTAAGTCTGTCGAGAGTAATATTCTACGACAAGCAATTCATTTATTTTCAAACCGACGCATTTCCTATCTATTATTTGATTGACTAACCCTTCATATTGGAATGTGCGAAGAGTCAGATGGTTTGGCAATTCCTCGGGGGCAGATGACTCAAGAAGATTTTGAACCAAAGTTCTAGAGTTTTGTTCATCCTTCACTGTAATAATATCTCGGGGTTTGCAGCGATAACTTGGTATATCAACTATACGACCATTAACTAAAATATGTCCATGGTTAACTAATTGGCGCGCTTGAGGAATAGTCAAAGCCATACCCAACCGAAAAAGGATGTTATCCAAACGCATTTCAAGTAATTGTAATAAAACTTGACCCGTTGACCCCTTGGCTTTTCCGGCGATACGAACATATTTAAGTAATTGGCGTTCTGTAAGACCATAATGAAAACGCAATTTTTGTTTTTCTTCTAAACGAATACGATATTGAGATTTTTTTCCGGAGCGTGATTGGTTTCTAAGATCACTTCCTGCCCTAGGGCTTTTACTAGTTAGTCCCGGTAAAGCCCCCAGACGGCGTATTTTTTTAAAACGAGGCCCTCGGTAACGTGACATAAAGACTCCTTTTTTTATTGAAATTGTACAAACCTAAACAAAATTAAAACTGAACTAAATGATAATGATAAATGACGTAAAATCCACTCCAATAAACTATTGGAATACAAAGAATATATTCTCTCAATATACAGATTTTTTTGTATTGTATATACAATATATATAAATCAATAAATCACAAAAATTTTCCTTTATTTTCTTGATTTATTTTGCAAATATCTAACCCTTTTACCCAATATATATTCCTATATGGAAGTTTATATGACATAATATAAATGGCGTGGTAACTCTTGTAAAAAGGTGAAAGAAGTCTTTTCAATCTTCTTTGATTTTGAAAGTACATTAAAAATCATGTAAAAAAACGAAAAACTATGTAAAAGCCGGCTATCGGAATCGAACCGATGACCATCGCATTACAAATGCGATGCTCTAACCTCTGAGCTAAGCGGGCTCAAATAAAATAGTGCATACAAATTCACTAAACTACTAGATCGTATCAATTAACTATTCTATTCATTTTTTTCCTTATCTATTTATAATTCATAATATTCTAGATATTCTAGAACAGAATATAGCTCAAATAAATAGTGACTATCATTAAATAAATAAAACATAACCTTAATGAATTAATAGAATATAGCAATATATCGACTTTATAATTTTGATTTCATGAGTTTCTAAATAATAAAATTTGAATTAGACCGGAAAGCTTTTTTTTTAAGTTAAATGATATCTGATTTTAAATTCTTGTTTTTTTTTGTTCTAACCTCATGCTATTATTATTATTTTATACTTTTTGTCTTTTTATTTTATTTATAGAATTATTAGAATTAATATTCGAAATGAATATTCGAATAGAATTTTTTAGAATTATTAGAATTTCAAATCTACGAAGTAGACTTATAATCTTTTTCCATTGCACATTGTAGAATTCTAAGTTTCAATAATGATCATAAATTTATTTTCATGGAAGTAAAAAAAAACGAATCGACCGTTCGACTATTTCTTAAAATTTAAGACAACGATGAGAAAGAGAAAAGGAAGAACATATATATGTTCTCTAATATATAACCATATTGAATTGCAAATACAAAAATGATAGAATCTTTGTTGATTAGACTAAATCAATATGGATGGGGCTAAAAAAAATGAAAGAAGATACCAAAGAAATAAAATAAGTATCTATATGTAATGAATGCCAAGGTTTCGACATAAGAAAAAGTGGAAAGACATCATAATGAGATCCTAATCTCAAAGCAAAAAGGGGGATATGGCGGAATTGGTAGACGCTACGGACTTAATTGGATTGAGCCTTGGTATGGAAACCTACTAAGTGATAACTTTCAAATTCAGAGAAACCCTGGAATTAACAATGGGCAATCCTGAGCCAAATCCTGGGTTACGCGAACAAACCAGAGTTTAGAAAGCGGGATAGGTGCAGAGACTCAATGGAAGCTGTTCTAACAAATGGAGTTCACTACCTTGTGTTGATCAAATGATTCACTTCATAGTCTGATAGATCCTTGGTGGAACTTATTAATCGGACGAGAATAAAGATAGAGTCCCATTCTACATGTCAATACTGACAACAATGAAATTTATAGTAAGATGAAAATCCGTTGACTTTTAAAATCGTGAGGGTTCAAGTCCCTCTATCCCCAACCCTACTCCCCAAAAAAGTCTGTTTGCCACCTTACCCTTTTTTTAGTTATTCAAGAATTCATTATCTTTTTTCATTCATCCGACGCTTTTACAAACTATAATTTATTTTCTTATTATATACAAGTCTTGTGGGATATATCATACACGTACAAATGAGAAATAAATATCGATTTTAATTATTTAGAATCTATATCATTTTTCAGTTTAAAACTTAGAAAGTCTTCTTTTCGAAGATCCAAGAAATTCCCGGTACAAAACTTTTTTCATTTACTACTTTTGCGTTTCTTTTAATTGACATAGACCTAAGTCATCTAGTAAAATCAGGATGATACTTCGGTAATGGCCGGGATAGCTCAGTTGGTAGAGCAGAGGACTGAAAATCCTCGTGTCACCAGTTCAAATCTGGTTCTTGGCATAGGATTTATTAATTTTGATAAGTTTCTAGTCTTCAAATTAAACGTATCTTTAATAAAAAAAGTGCAATCATCCTTTATCCCCCTCTATTTTTTTGTTCATGTTGTGGATCCATCCGTTCAAAATGTATAAGACTTTATACATAATACATATTAGAAAGTAAAGTTCTGT